AGGGGTAGGCCCCGTTGAGTTCTTAATAATCATAATATTGAGTTTTGTTCATATAAATGAGAAAATAGATCACTTTTTCCGATGCTTCAAAAAACTTCATTTCATTTTCTTCTGATGATTTTTTTTTTAATTAACTTGCTTAATTGATTCAGAACATCTCTTCCCCGATAGTATCTATCGAAACTTTCCAAATTAGAAGAAAGTAAGGAATCGCTCCATTTTTTTTCCTGGATCGCAGAATCACAATCCACCTATATATATATATTTCTGTCGATCCGATATCATGCCAATCCCTTCTATACTAGTAAAACTTTACTTTAGTAGCTCATCAATTGAAATTATTTTATAAGTTCATTGAAGAAGTTCTATTTGCTCAATAAATTTCCATTTCTTTTTTTGTTTTTCCACTACTTAATTATACATATATGGATACGTAAGAAATCCAAAAAAGTTCTGATAAACCTGGAAAAAATAGAAACTAAGAATAGGAATCCTTGAGGAATGGAATCAAGAACCATTCTTATTTCTCCAGCGGAAAGGGATGTGGAAGATTCCCTTTCCGGTGGCGAAGACTAGGACGGCGAATAATACCTTTTATAATCCCTTGTTCCCCTCATTTATCCTTACTTTCTTTATTATTTATCTTATGTTTAGTATCTAGTTCGAGTGTAATTTGATTCTATTAGAATCGAAAACTATTGACGCATTCTATGACATTTAAATCTGACAATAGTGACATCGTCACACCCCTCTGGATTGAAAAAACAAAGCAAAGAACGGGTAAAGTAAAATAGCCTTCTTTGCAATATATACTATTATTTAGTATTTAGTATTTAGTATTTAGTATTTAGGAGTGCAGTACAAAAAATTCCCGACATCTGGTAGAAAAAGAATAGAAACAAGCAAAAGACTTTTCATCATTTTTTTGATCATACATAAAAAAACAAGAATTTGGTTCTTTTTACAAACTTGATGTTGATAAATTTGCGGATCTAGAAATTCATTTCGGACAATTGAACCTTCTCAAACTGTTTCTTTTTAAGAACCAAAAAGATTTGTGCCAAAACAACAGATGCCAAAAAGAAAAAAAGTCCTTGGACACGTAATGGATCTTGAAGTACTATTTCTGCATCTCCCTGACCGAATCCACCCACATTAGGGTTACTTGTTAATGGTTGATCAAGTTTGATAGATTCGCCCTCTGAAACAAGAAGTTCTGGTCCTGGAGGAATAATATCAACCACTTGACGCCCATCCGATGCATCCGCTATGGTTATTTCGTATCCCCCTTTTTCTTTTCGTATTATTTTGCTTACTATACCCGCTGCTGTAGCATTATAAACCGTATTGTTACTTTTGTTTCCGTTGGGATAAATCTGCCCCCTTCCCCTGTTCCCACCTACGTATATTGGATATTTTAAGAAGTGAACATCCTTATTAGTGGCGGGATCGGGGGAAAGAATAGGAAAAGTTATTTCACTATATTTCTGACCAGGAACAGGCCCTATCACAAGAATATTTTTTTGATTGGGGCGGTAGTTCTGAAAAGACAGATTGCCTATCTTTTCTTTCATCTCAGGCGAAATACGATCAGGGGGGGCTAATTCAAACCCCTCTGGTAAAATAAGAACGGCCCCTACATTCAAAGGCCCCTTTTTCCCATTAGCAAGAACTTGTTTCAGTTGCATATCATAAGGAATTCTAACAACTGCTTCAAATACAGTATCAGGAAGTACCGCCTGTGGAACCTCAATATCCACAGGCTTATTAGCTAAATGGCAATTGGCGCATACAATACGGCCAGTTGCTTCTCGTGGATTTTCAAAACCCTGCTGCGCAAATATGGGATATGCATTTGAAATGGATGCCCGAGTTATTATATATATCATGACCGATAGGGAAATGAATCGAGTAATCTCTTTCTTTATAGAAGAAAAGGTATTTCTAATTTGCATGGTCCAATCGTTGATCCCGAAAATTTCTACAATAAAATTAGGTAGGTCGCCAGTATAGTTCCCTATCCAAGATTCTGCTATTTAGTGAAATAATTTTACTGGAATATAGGATTCCTGGAATATAGGAGGAATGGTAGAAAGAGTAAGGTAAGTACAACTTTGAATCCTTTGCTTATGTACAAAGCAAGTAAGATGATAATTGGATCAGTGAATCATTTTTCAGTCATTCATTGAATGATAAATCACTACAAGTGACGGAGATACACGATTTAAATAATGGAAAATCCAATATTTAAAAATTGTATCTAGAATGACTGGAAAAGTGGAAACAAGACCAGATATAATTTGATCATTATGAGCAAATCCAAAATCGTTGTAGACATAGCCAATCATTAGTTCCCAACCGTGGGGCGAATGAAATCCGATACATAAATCAGTTACTAAAAGAATAGAAAAGGCTTTGATTGTGTCGCTTAAATTATATAGGAATTCTTGAACCCAAGAGTTAAGAATAAGAAGTTCTTCATTACCCAGAATAGAATAACCACTTAGAATAACGAAACAGATTATATTTGTCGAGAAGTGCAAAATCGTATGGATATGATCCTCATCGTGCATCTTGATCAATTGTATTGTTTCTTTGTGGAGCCCTATATGAAGCTTTTGTAGATGTGTTTCCGGGAATTCCTTTATCATTTCGTCCAAGAGGAATAGTTCCTCTAATTCTATGAATTTTTCTAGAATACTCTTTTCTTGAATATCATTCAAAAAAGTTTCGGATTGCCTAGTATTCCACCAATTAGTAACCCAGGATTCCAGACTTTTATTAAATGAGAAAGAGATCCACCAGGGCAAAAATACTAAAAATACTATAGATGAAAGATATCGAAGGGGAATGGATGCGTTCTTTTTTGTCATTTTTTCATCTGTGAATTGTTAATGAACCCACCTCATTCGTTGACTCTATGCGATCTAATATTTCTATCAAGCATGAGTTCGATTATAAGGTATCGCGCCTATAAATCTAGTCTCTGTTTTTTAGTTGTGATTCAGTAGTTAGTCCGTAAATCGAGTGTAAAACAAAAAAAATACAGAAATCCAAGAAGAATCCAGTTCAAATTCGAATTAAGAAATAATCAAAAAAAGATTGTTTCCAGATATCTCAATTCATCAAATATTCGAAGCAATTGCCCCCTTTCGATGAATGCCCGAAAGATTCAAATAATGAATATTATTCGGATTTCGAAATGAAATAACTTCCTTTCTATTAAAATTGAAAATATTTCAAAAAAAAAAAATTTCGCCGGCTACCCAGAGCATAGTCCGGGAATATTTTTTAAAATTTTCTGACGAATATTGTGATGATCAAAAATGAGTGAAAAAAAAAATTTTGTAGACAAAAACAGTTTCTTTTTATGTTATGTCTGTTCCCTGTTCCGTAAACGTTTGCCTTGCTTTGGCCCGACTGTCCATTCTGAAGAAACTTCTCATCTCAATTAAGTAAAATTCTGCTATAGAAAAAATAAGATTCTTGGGGTTTTTCCCCCTGCTGAGAAATCCATTTTTTTTAAAATACTTCAATTGGTACACGCAAGAAATAGGCCAATTCCGCAGCCTTTTGCTCAATTTCTCGTGGGGTCAAATTCTCATCAGTACGAGTCAAGGGAATGGCCCCCAGGCCTCTTATTTCCATATAAAGGACACGACGAGCATAAATACCCTCTTTAACTTCTATTCTTATGGACTGAATATCTTTCATAAGGAATCGTAGAAAGATCCGGCGATTTTTTCCAGGAAATCCCCAACGAAAAATAGACACTATTCCTTCTTTTCTATCAAATCGATCATAACCGCCACCTACATTCCATGTAATTGTGCACCACAAATAGGAACTCATAAATAGACCCGCGATCCCATAGAAAGACATTACGATCCCTTGGGGGAAAAAATTGATTTGCTGAGAGGGAAATAAAGATATCAAATTCCTATCAAGATAACTAGAAATTCCAACCAATAAGAATCCTAATGAACCTACAAAAAGGATAAAGGCCCAGCAGAAATTACTTGTTTTGCGAGATCCTGCTAGAAATTCGATCCACATATATTCTGATCGCCAACTCATACATACTAGATCCTGTTGCATTTTATTGGAATTGAGGGAATAACCAAAATCAATTTCACTTTACTTTTTTTGTTTCCGAAGTAACTCTCATCAACTAGTACTATTCTGCTGTGAACTTTTAGCAGTAATTTATCGAATTGGTTAGATATAATAAAATAAGAACATCCCCTTCATATGATTCCCTATATATAGCTACATATACCTATATATAACTACATACATATAGATACATTGACTTTAATTTCAGACATGAGCTCGGATCCCGACCCATTTTTTATTTTTGAAAATAGCTCGAATTCATTTACCCATATATCATGTTTACGCATGCATAAGAACTCCTTCCTTTATGTTAGGAGAAAGCCACCTCTTATTGTTATACAATATTTTACTAAATGGCTATCCGTGTTCGCTAAGTCTTGAAAAAAAAACTAGATGAGATTTGACCACATCGGATTTAAAAAATCTTATTTTTTTGAATATGAAGAAATAAAGAAGCCATTGCAATTGCCGGAAATACTAGGCCCACTAAAGGCACAAAAATAGAGGGTAAGTTGTTGAGAATTGTCATAGAATGGGGTACCTCGATTTACTATTTGGACCTGTTATTTATTGTTATAAAGATATCTTATAATAATTATAATTTATATTCTAATTGGTATATAAGTATACTAAGTATATCTAAGTGAGTATATAGAATAAGTGCAAGGAATGTAGAACGAAATAAACGGACTTATTCATCTTTTTACATGAAATATATGTATATAATCCACTTTCTTGATTATTCTTACTTATTTTATTTTTCTTTTTCGATTGTTTTTTCCTTATGTTCTAATTTTTTTTTTTTTTTTTATTTTAATAATAAAAAAAAAAAAAAGAGTTTCTTACAAATTCCCGAAAGATTCGTTAGAATCCGATCCAACTAC